TCTACAGTCCTACAATCTGAAAAGGACTGGAAGGGCCCATCTATCCTAGTGAAGTGAACCTTTAGCTAAGCTCTGATCAGATTCCTCTTTGCTCCTCAAAAGCACCACAACCTTCAGAACCAATTCTTAGTTCAGTCTTCCCGAAAGCTATGAAAGGGAGGGCATCAATCAATAGAATGCCAGAACTCTAGTTGAATTGACCGTATGAGTTGAACATAGTGAAACGAATCCTCATCTCACTCATAGGTAGCTGCGAACAAGGAAGAAAAAGAAGGACATGTAAGCCATAAAGTGGCTGCCAACGACTCCGATGCAGTTGGAGGAAGAGCTGCTATTGAATTTCTTGGAGTCCGTTTTGAAAAGGCATAGCTGCAATTGCTTGTACTTGAATCGATCTTGCCTTGGTGTTGACCTATAGGGAGATTGACCTTTCACCTCCGCTTGTCACGAAAGATTATGCCTTCAGAATGAACGAAGATTCGATCCAACTCCAATGCTAGGAAACTTCCGAGACTAAAGCCTCCCTTACCAAGAGCAGGTACAGGATCCTGCAAGACGGGAGGAAGGAAGATTCGAATGATAGAACAGCCGACAGCTGGCGAACGAATTAGGCTTTTGAGAAGGACTAAGCACTAAACAGTGAAACGTGAGAGGTTCATTGTTTAAGCTTCAATAGTGAGGGCAGAGAGGGTCTAACAGAACTTGACTTACCGGAACGACTGAAAGTGAAGGTTTCTGGCCTTCTAGCATTCATGCCTCATCTTTCAGATTGATCTATCATTCCATACCTGATTTCTGATATATCTATGCCTTTCTTTCCAGTGTTCATGCGGGAACCTCAAACCTTTTTCGGAAGCCGTGGGTCGCTGGCAACAAGCTATGACTGATTCGCTTTAAGCCTTAGAGAAAAATGGCACTGACACATAGGGAAGGTGCCCCGGTTTATCCAGAATAGATGGGTAGGTTGTCTATTAGAGCCTATTAACAGCTTATACTGTAAAGGATTGCCAGCTTTGACTTGATCTGCCGCTCAACTAAACGTTGCCTCTTTCATCCGAATCTCTTTCCTCAACATTACATACAACTATTGATCGCGATTCCCGGCACTAAGAGAAGTTATCATTTCTCTCATCGGTGAAGAACCGGAGAGAGAAGAGCGGAACTGCTTTTTCCAGGCCACCTACATCTGATCCATCTGGCGAAGAGGGTACGGAACCAATACGAGCAAGCAATCAATGCCTCCCTGGAACCTGACCTAACTGTCAATCCGGAACCGGGGGAACGTAGCACTCCCTTTCGATTATCCATGGAGTATTCCCCAGCCAGTTCCAGGCCCAGGCTTCGGCGCTTGACTAAACCAATCTATCAACCTGAATGTCCTGCCTTTCCGTAGTCCACTTCACTAATCAATGGAAGAGTCAGCAAGGCAAGCATCAACTTCTGCTTCCGCCTAAGCCGTGCTTGCTGCTCCTGCTCTTCTAATTAGAGAACGCACTAAAAGCATACCTTATCTCAGGGGCATGAGTACACTGCTTTCACACTCGAACTCTCCTACTGTGTGCTGTGTGTGCTTTCAAGCAATAAGACTTTTCTAAACGAACCACTGCTGACGAAGTGCCCCATACCTGCACTTAAATAAACCTTCTTTTAGGAAAGGGATAAGCTGTAGACATCTGCTTAGGTTATTAAGGCACTGCAGTCTTCTTCTTTCGAACTCGATGCTCTCTTGTTCTTTCCAGCTTTACTGCTGTTCTTAGTTATGGATTGGCTTTTCTTCCTGGTGCTTCCCTTCCAACACTTCGGTTCTATTGAGACAATCAATCACTTTCGCTCTGCTTTGTATGCCAAGTAATAGCTGGACTGTAACTAGATTCTACTCTCTTCTTATTCGTGATTGTTGAGTTAGATGCCCTACTCAAAAGGATCTCTCCCTAAAGCTGTAGACTGATCCCTGTTTCTATCTTCCTCACTTGATCTGCCCGTACTCTCTTAAGTCGACTTCTTTGCTGCCTTTCCGCGGAAAAGTGATTTTATAGCAAGCTTCTTTCCTGCTTTCTAGTATACTGATTCTCTTTCTTATGCTGTTTTCTGCCTGTAGTGTTGTTCTGTCCCTACTATTGAAACACTGGATGCTCTTGCTGCTCCTCTAGTCATTGAACCAGCGCACTCCAATACAAGCTTCTCTTCTTTAATGAATGGGACTGACTCGGCTAAGTAAAGTGTAGTATCGGCACTTACTCGTCTTTAAGGAAAGGGAGCAGTAGACTTCCTCCCTTCCCTCCCAGTGTCCAGTGGCTCTGCTCTAGCAAAGAGACAATCACTTGAGCTTTTTTCTCTTAATGGTGATGATATTATATTCCCTGACAGTGCCCCCCCTTAAGTCGACTAACTCTACTAAAGAGAAAAGCGCTCTCTGCTCTTCCAGTAAGCGGTTGGAGCTAGTACTTGACTGCTATCAGAGTTAGAAAACAAGTATCCCCCTCTCCCTTACTGCGAGGATAGTGCCCATACCTGCACTAAAGGATAACCTGAGATAAGGTATGGAAGCAGTCTGATTATTTCCACTTGAGTTCGACTCGAAAGGTCTTTCAGTGACCGAGTTCAGTGACCAAGGCTAGGCAACAACTCACTAGTCGAAAAAGACACAGCTAGTCTTGGGATCAAGGCTTCTTTCCTTTGCTGAATCAGGAATAGCCGACTCCAGGTAAATGCTTTTCCCAGCTCAAAGGCGATGACTAGTAGATCCCTTTTTCCTGGCTATATGATATCATATCAGACAGAATAGACCGGGCCAAAGAGCACTAACCGGGAGCGAAGGGTCCAGAAGTGAGCGGAAGGAAAGGGAGTGAGTGCGCCGCAAGACCAGAGAAGGCAACTTGTGAAGTGACCTTAACTCGGGAACGGATTCGATAGGGCCGCGAGAACCCTTGTTTTTGTCTTTCTCTCGCGTCCGGCTATTCCTGCTGAGTCCTCACTCCGGTTAGACGGGAGAATCACTGTAGATAGCGATAGAAGACGCGGTACACAAAGTGGTCTTAGCATGAAGGGAGAAAGGGAGGATGTGGGACCATTCCTGATATCCACTCATTCGATATACGACTTCGAAAGCTTACACGTACGAAATAGCCTAGGAAAGAAGAATCGAAAGCATCGAAGCGCTAGCAGACCCAAAAGCTAGCACGGAAAATAGGGAGCATTGCGCCTTAGCCGACTTCCAAGGCTTGTTAGGCTTGGCCTGATAGAAGGAATGCGGACGAAGAGCTTTCTCAGACTCCCAAAACATAGGAGTACGGTCATAGAACGAGTCCCGAACCCGAACCGGTCAAAGGTCAAAGACGGACCTGCCATACTCTAATTAAGAATCTCAGTTCCCAGGCTATTAATGAAGAGGAGAAGGAAAATATATCATAACAGCACTTCCTATAGTGGAATTGGAATCGACGGATTCTTTGATGCGACGGAACAAGACGGTAAAGCAACCACTCGTTGTCGTTTAGTTGTCCGTCACTCGTAGTCTCTGCGTCAGAGGTGGTTGTTCGGAAGGGTTTGACAACGTAACAGACAGCTAGGCAGTTACTACGCAACACACATTGGGGTGGTGCAACAATGGAACGACTAGTAGTCGTAGACTAGCGGTGTTACGGAACAACTACCCGACGAGTGGTAATAACGACAACTACAGTAGGTTTGACAGTAGCGTTAGGACGACTGGTTCTCGTAGTTGTATTGCCCTAACGCAACGACTCAAACAACTACGAGTGCTCCCAAGACGATGAGACGCATGCGCTATACCGTCGAGTATTGCTTGCGAAGCAACCGCAACTCGTTGTAGGTCCTCCCCTTACATTACAGTCGAGTAGCTTTCACTCCTTCGCTTGCAACGTGCGGTTGGTTTACCTAACGCATGGCTTCCCCAACGCCAATAGTCGCATGAGTTCTCCTAGACGATAACCCATGCCTTGAAACAAACCGCATGATGCGTTCCGGAGTTGCCGTAGTTCTGTTACCGCCTTGCCGTCTTGGATTGGGAAGGATACGACAGGCTCAATTCAAGGACACTCAATTTCAGGCTTTCGAAGCTCTGACGCTTTCTGTCGCATTTGTTCTATATTTTGTTTACCTATCATTTTCACTTTATTTAACCGTACTTAGGTAGCTCTTCGTTCGTTCGGCAGAGGCGTAGAGCTATCTACTTGGTCGCGACTGGCTCTGCTACGCTAGGTTCTCCCTATGGCGCTACGCATCGTTCCCTTCGGTCGAGCGAATCCCATTGTTCCGGTCCGAGAATCCCTATGTCTGAGGTCGAGCAGCTACGCTCTCGTTGGTCGAGGTTAGATCCTCGTATGTCGCCACTCTCGTCACTGGGCGTTCTCACTTTTGCCTTGTTATCTCAGGACACTCTGCCAGGTTGTTCCTTGTTGACCGGCCTTGTGATTCTCGTTATAGAATGTAGTGCCCAACAGTTTAAAGGAACGGGTGAAGTCTCGGGATCCGCTCTAGTCGAGTAAGATATTTCCCCTGTAGAGTAGTCTCCGTATCAGTCCATGGGCTAAGGCGCAATTGCCTTCTTAGAGCCAGTAACTTCGTACTGAAAATTGGAGAAAAAAGAGTGACAGAGGCATCTTCCATTCATCTCGATTTTGGTTTTTCTGCACCATATTTTGATCTCCCTTTTCTTCGATCCGGAATTCCCAACAAATCCTTGACTCCTCGAATACAATGGGATTTCACACCTGGCGAATCTTTCACTCTACCTCCTCTTATTAAGACTATAGAATGTTCCTGCGAATTATGACCTTCGCCCGGAATGTGAGCAAATATATCATGTCGATTGCTCAACCGTACTTTGGCTATCTTACGTGGAGCTGAATTAGGTTTTTTCGGTGTTCTCGTTGGTACACGCGGGCGTACTCCTTGCTTCTGGGGACATTGATCCGAAGCTCGAGTACGGTCCGTGCGCCGTTTTTCTTCTCTACCATGACGAATCAATTGATTTAATG